TAACTCAGATTCCAGAGTATATCTTTTAACGAGTCCAACAAAAAAAGGAAAATTTCTTTTTTCCTTGCCCCTAAATGAAATATTAAATGAAATAATGATAAACTGGAACTGAAGGCCCCTTTCTCGCGTTCGTTCTCTATTTGCATTGCTGAAACAAAACAACAAAACAATATGGGAATCAGATTTTGAAATCAAGGAAATATATTGAAAAATGGATTTTTCAATATATTATATATATATTATATGTATCGGAAAAGAATATATTATATGTATCGGAAAAGAATAGCGATTTATTCCTATAGAGCGTCCATTAACAAGAAAATCAAATCATAAATATCGACAAATTCTTGTCTTTTGTGATCTAAGAAACTAAAAAAGGAAATAAAAAACCCGCTTTCTACAATTTAATATATATCGAATTTAAATATCAGAATAGCCAATATAGTCATGATTCAATGGGTCAGGTCCACTTACTTTTTTTTTTAGTTACAATTTTTATGGTAGGTTTGGTGGGAACAATAGGAAAGTAGGAATATTTTGGTTTGTGATTAATAAATAGGGGTTGGATATCTAGAATATTTATGTTATGTTTCCTGGAATATTTAAATAAATAATAATAAGATATAAAGAGGACTATTATGTCACTACAGGCTAGAAGCCCCCACCCACTAAGTTCAATTAGTCAATATAATAATAATTAAATGTTCAACTTTTGAATTATTAATTAGAACTCAAAATAAAATAATAAGAACTCATTATATTATAAATAATACAATAGTGTTTGCCTTTTTTTTATTATCAAAAATATCTGTATTCGTCGATGAAAAACGAAGACAAAGACTCGAGTTTCATGAAAAAAGCCCTTTATCGGATTTGAACCGATGACTTACGCCTTACCATGGCGTTACTCTACCACTGAGTTAAAAGGGCCTGCTCAATTCATGACTTAGCCATTTTCCATTATGAGTCTACTGCATATATGTATATATGCAGTAGACTCATAATGGAAATAATGGAAAAATAAATTCTATTTACCTAGAAAAGGGGTAAAATTTTTCTCGTTTTTGAATTTTCTGACTTAATGTGAGATAGTGATAGGCATATTTTATCTGAACAAGAAACGAAGCAATGAGTTAAACTGGAAGAAAAAAAAAAACGTTCAATTCAAATTAAAATCCTATAGAATCAGAATATAAAAAGACTGTTCGAATCTAGCCATACCATTAGATTATATTGACAATTCCAAAAAACTATTCATACTATCATTATAGTATTATGACGGTCGGGCGAATATGCCCCCATCGTCTAGCGGTTCAGGACATCTCTCTTTCAAGGAGGCAGCGGGGATTCGACTTCCCCTGGGGGTAGGGTACTACGAAAGAAAGTTGATCATGGATTATCAATAAGCATATAAAGAATTCTTCCTGGGTCGATGCCCGAGCGGTTAATGGGGACGGACTGTAAATTCGTTGACGACTGTCTACGCTGGTTCAAATCCAGCTCGGCCCAAGAATTCACCGCCCCATGAGTAAGATATAATTAATTTCTCCTATAGAAAAGAAAGGGTAATGCCTGCTTCGTAGAGAAATAAAGAAAAATTTTTCTCTATCTTTTTTTTTTCATCTCATTGAAAGATTGATTATTTTTATTTAACAATAAAAAATCACTAGTTACTAATAATCCGTCTCACTCTCACTAAAGCCCGTGTTTATGTGGATATAATATCAATATAGCATTCGCATATCTGTTACGTTCCAACATGACGAGTAGAATATTCTTATGAAATCCTAAGTATATGTATGCTATACACCTCGCCGGGATTGTAGTTCAATTGGTCAGAGCACCGCCCTGTCAAGGCGGAAGCTGCGGGTTCGAGCCCCGTCAGTCCCGAACTAGGATCTCATGAATTGAGAAATGAATTTCTCTATTTTTTCGAAAGGGAAGACGAAGAGCAAAATGGAATCAAACAAATTCGCACCGTGGAGATTCTTTCTTTTGTTTCGCATGTCTCATCAGATAAATATGGGAAGTTCCTTTTCTTCCCCAGTACTAATTGATAAGGAAAAATATATGTAGATTTAGTACAATTGGTACTATTGCTATATTCAGTATTTAAAGTTTAAGAGATACCAATACTCTTTTTTTTTTCAATCATTCTGCTCTTGATCAATGAAATGGAATAGAGTGCTCAGATTTTTTGGGGGGTACAGACACAAAATAGCTTTGTTTATTATATTATATGATATACAATGAACTTAATCTTCATAGAATTTAATTCTCCGGCAAAGTACTTTTTAGGTTAAAGCACATCTTTTCTAAATCTCAATTTTTTTTAGCCTCAATTATGACTACTGATTTGAAACAATTTATTTAATTCTCATTCCAATTTTATATTGAATTTTTGATGTATACGTTCCAACTCCAATCCAACAAAACAAAGAGTATACTAATAAAATAACATAAATAAAATAACATAAAATAAAAGACCAACAAAACCAAGTAGGGCTCCTTTCTTTTCTTATTCTTAGTAAAGGTAAAGCTTGAATAGTCGATTTTTTAGACTTAACCTTACCTTTTTTGCATCTCACTTATACTTATACTGTTCGTCTCTCTGTATGCCCTAGAGAATACCGGTTATATAATACCTTATAATTCTATATACAAAATCCTATGTATATGTATAAGTAGAAGAATTGTATAAGGAAGATAAGATGCTAGGTTATAGAAAAGAACAAGTGGAAAAAGGATGAAAACCTAATGATAGGTATTTATGATCTAATCAAAAATGGTTTTTTGTATGGATAAAAGATCTCCCTATGTTATACTATTCAATTCTCAACGAGAAATTGATTTGATAGATCAGAAATTTGTATTCATAATATTGATCTGATTCAGTATCATCAAGATACAATTCATCCCATTGAATTTACAGGAATCAAATTTATCATCTCTATGGGATTAGATCCCGAGTTAAGTTATTGCGAAAAAAAAAAGATTAGATTATGGAAGTCAATATTCTCGCACTTATTGCTACTGCACTGTTCATTCTAATTCCTACTGCTTTTTTACTTATCATCTATGTAAAAACAGTTAGCCAAAATGATTAATTTGAATGAAACTTGAATTATCAGTTCTTAGCAGTTCAATTCAATTCAATGATTCAAGAAATGAAAGAAAAGAATTCAAACTCTAAGTCTTAAATGAAATGATTGCGCTGAGCTGGAATCAGAACAGAAGTAGCTTATTAAGTATCTAACCTAGTGTGGTAGAAAGAACTATATATTATAGTTCTTTCTACCACACTAGCTAGTATTGTATACTAATATTAATATAGGCTTCATATAGATAAAATTACAATATGTATATAGTAGATGTACATATAGATAAGATAAAACTTTAATTCTATTTCTTTTTTTTTTCATCTCAAGAAGTCATTGATTGAACAATTAATGGATGATCCACGTAGTTATATGATAACTTCTTCGGATTTGGAAAAGGGGTTAGAGTAAACCTGGCCATTTTTCATGTTTAAACAAAACATGAGATGAGTCAAAAAAGTATAATTTCTAGAAGTTTAAAACAAATGTGAAATGTGTGATATGTAAATAGCCTAACGGAAGAAAGATCTAATTTTATTATGTGTAGGACCTCTTTGGACAATCACTAATCGTTTCGCTTACAGTGGAAAGAAAATATATAGTGTCATAATAACAGAATTTTTTTTCTAAAAGAAAAAAAATATAGACTATTTAGTCAAAATTCGGTTGGAAAGAATCTTCTATTATGCGTAGATTTGAGTTGCAAAATACAATTATTATAATGATTTATTACTCTATTCCAGTACAATTTTGAATACTTTTTTTTAAGGCAAGGCTTCGCAAAACGATTAATAAAGAATTGATACAGTTCGATTGAGCAATCGATTACTCAATTTAGTATTTGTAGTGTCCACAGCACTAGAGTCCACTCCTTCCCCATACTACAAGTGAAAGAGAAAATGTAAAGACGACCATTAAAGCAGCCCAAGCAAGACTTACTATATCCATGTGAATTATGTCCCTTATTTCTATGAAAGAATTATTCGATTATTATTTAATAATCATAGTGGAATCAATGGCACAGAGTCAAAATAGGATTCTGACTTAAGACTATTGATGAACCAAATCAAATACATTTGCAACAAGTTTCAATATTTTAAGATTTCCGGTAGAATCAGGAAGTATTAAGTACAAGATGATACACGCGCCTTTTCTATACACAACTAGATATCAGATACCTCTATTTTCTATTTGATCTAAGCTTACTGTCTTTCTATGAAAGAATCGGTAGAACCCACTGCCACTATTACTACATACATATATTCTTTTTTTTTTCAATTTTTACCTTTACTCTATACTATAAGAGTCGACCAACTATTCTGATTCTATGTCTGAGCACTCATAGCCTTTCGTGAGTTTAAATACAAAGTATCTTCGTGCCTTTCTACAAGCCCTAAATTTATTTCCCATCATTGTATCCAATCTAATTTAATACCCAACAGAATCACGAGACGCTACTTAAAATTAAAAATTGTTTAAGAGATTTTGATATGCTAGTCTTTTATATAATCTTTTATTCTACTTTTATATAATCTTTTATTCTAGTAGTAAAAATGGGGTGCCTCTTAGGAATCTTTGTATATCGAGATTTCCGATCTTAGTTCTTAATTCCATTCTGGAATTGATTCTCACCATTTATTTCAAAATTTTTTGAAATAAATGGTGAGAATCAATCATTACCAATGATTAAATTAATAATTGAGGTTTTTGCTTCATCCCTATTACTGCCGATTTGATTTGTGCTAGACTTAGATTTTAAGAAAAAAAGTTACAGTCTTTTCTAAAACCTATGCTATAGTTTATAAAAATCAAGTATTGACACGTCCACTTAGTTCTTTGCCTCCACTTCTTGCGGAGCAATAATTCATCGAATTAGATCGGCAGAATAAGAAATCAAAAATCTTTGGTTGATCAGGCGACACCCGGATTTGAACTGGGGATAAAGGATTTGCAGTCCCCCGCCTTACCACTTGGCCATGCCGCCAAATTCGATCCAAAATAAAATGGATAAAAATATTAGCCATATTCTATTTCTACTACTAACTCTTTTTTATCTTGAATCCCGTTGTACTTAATCCTCAAAAATACATTCTTTTTTTTTTTATCTGGTTTCTATTATTTTCTTCGATTTATTATATCTCAAAATATACATCAGTTAAGAATTTCCCTTCTCGTTTCTTTTCTATTGAGAGTCAAATTCTGGCGACAGACTGAAAAAGTCAGGGCAAATTGGAACCATTAACAATTTACTTTAAATTAGTCTTTAAATTGAAATTAGTGAATGGTTCTTCAATTTTTATCGGAGATAAAATTTTATTTCCTTGAATGGAAAAATAAAATTGATTTATGACCGATTTATGACTAATCTCATTTTTTTTCAATAAAAAATACTTTTCTATTTCAATTATAACAACATATATGTGTATATGTAAACCCCAAAACACAAATTGTTACCCAGATACCGAGACGGGTCTCTCTCTTATGTACATGTCCCTAGAGAGAATTCTCATGTTTCAATTTTTCATTGAATAAATAGATTGAAATATTGAATATAAAATACGAATTTTGGTGGAGTGTGATCCATGTTAATGTTGCTCCAGAAATTTGTGATATATGGATAGATAGCCGTATCAACATGTACTTAATAAATACAATATTTTTTTTTTTAGTATATTTATATTAAGTTACACAATTCAAGCGTATTCTATAAATTTCCCTCCCTACCAAAAAAAATCCGCCAATTCTTTTTGGAACATGAAATTCCATTTTTTGTGTTAAAAAAGGGAAAACTCTATACTACTTCTGATTATTCTGTCTTTATTTCATTTATATAGATATAAAGAGGAGATTCAATCTCAATCATTCCTTTTTGTGGTATCCCGTCGGATCGTAATATCATACTAATACGTTAGGTAGAAGTTGGACCAATTTTGAACAAGGCTCCATAAATGTAAGTAACAGAATTTTTTTCCAGAAATATTTTTCAATTTAACCCCCGTCGAAAATTTGAACCCGCGCCCAAAATGTTCTTTATTCCGCCGTTCCATCTCCGTTCATACGTTTGAAATAGATATATGGAGTTGACTAAAATTTTATGTGATTCAGTAAACAGAATATACATTCTATTATTGCTAGGTCGATCCATATGGGTCGATGAATAGTGAATCAATAATTGAATTTTTTCAATAAAAATAAATAGGAAACTTAAGATTAAGATGCTTCGGAATGGAAATGAGGGAATGTCCACAATACCTGGATTTAGTCAGATACAATTTGAGGGATTTTGTAGGTTCATTAATCAGGGTTTAACGGAAGAATTTCATAAGTTTCCAAAAATTGAAGATAGAGATCAAGAAATGGAATTTCAATTATTTGTGGAAAGGTATCAATTGGTGGAGCCCCTGATAAAGGAAAGAGATGCTGTGTATGAATCACTCACATATTCTTCTGAATTATATGTCCCTGCGGGAGTAATTTGGAAAACCGGTAGGGATATGCAACAACAAACTGTTTTTATTGGAAACATTCCTCTAATGAATTCCCTGGGAACCTCTATAGTAAATGGAATATACAGAATTGTGATCAATCAAATATTGCAAAGTCCCGGTATTTACTATCGTTCAGAATTGGATCATAAGGGAAATGCTGTTTATACCAGCACTATAATATCAGATTGGGGAGGAAGATCGGAATTAGAAATTGATAGAAGAACAAGAATATGGGCACGTGTAAGTAGGAAACAAAAAATATCTATTCTAGTTTTATCATCAGCTATGGGTTCAAATCTAAGAGAAATTCTAGATAATGTTTGTTACCCTGAAATTTTCTTGTCTTTCTCGAATGATAAGGAGAAAAAAAAGATTGGATCCAAAGAAAATGCCATTTTGGAGTTTTATCAACAATTTGCTTGTGTCGGTGGGGATCCGGTATTTTCTGAGTCCTTATGTAAGGAATTACAAAAGAAATTTTTTCAACAAAAATGTGAATTAGGAAGGATTGGTCGACGAAATATGAACCGGAGACTGAATCTTGATATACCTCAGAACAATACATTTTTGTTACCACGAGATCTATTGGCTGCTGCGGATCATTTGATCGGAATTAAATTTGGAATGGGTACATTTGACGATATGAATCACTTGAAAAATAAACGTATTCGTTCTGTAGCAGATCTGTTACAAGATCAATTCGGATTGGCTCTTGTTCGTTTAGAAAATTCGATTCGAGGAACTATATGTGGAGCAATCCGACATAAATTGATACCGACTCCTCAAAATTTGGTAACTTCAACTTCATTAACAACCACTTATGAATCCTTTTTTGGCCTACACCCTTTATCTCAAGTTTTGGATCGAACTAATCCATTGACACAAATTGTTCATGGGCGAAAATTGAGTTATTTGGGTCCTGGAGGATTGACGGGACGAACTGCTAGCTTTCGGATACGAGATATCCACCCGAGCCACTATGGGCGTATTTGCCCAATTGACACGTCTGAAGGAATCAATGTTGGACTTATTGGATCTTTAGCTATTCATGTGAGGATTGGTCCTTGGGGATCTATAGAGAGTCCGCTTTATGAAATGTCTGAGAGATCAAAAGAGGCACAGATAATTTATTTATCACCAAATAGAGATGAATATTATATGGTAGCCGCAGGAAATTCTTTGGCCCTGAATCGGGGTGTTCAAGAGGAACAAGTTGTTCCGGCTCGATACCGTCAAGAATTTTTGACTATTGCATGGGAACAGATTCGTTTTAGAAGTATTTTTCCTTTCCAATATTTTTCTATTGGAGCTTCCCTCATTCCGTTTATTGAGCATAATGATGCGAATCGGGCTTTAATGAGTTCTAATATGCAGCGCCAAGCAGTTCCTCTTTCTCGATCCGAGAAGTGCATTGTTGGAACTGGGCTGGAACGCCAAACGGCTCTAGATTCGGGGGTGTCTCTTATAGCTGAACGCGAAGGAAAGATCATTTATACTGATACTCACAAGATCATTTTATCAAGTAATGGGGACACTATAAGCATTCCATTAGTTATGTATCAACGTTCCAACAAAAATACTTGTATGCATCAAAAGCCTCAGGTTCAGCAGGGTAAATGTATAAAAAAGGGGCAAATTTTAGCAGACGGGGCGGCTACAGTTGGTGGGGAACTCGCTTTAGGAAAAAACGTATTAGTCGCTTATATGCCATGGGAAGGTTACAATTTTGAAGACGCGGTACTAATTAGCGAACGGTTAGTGTGTGAAGATATTTATACTTCTTTTCACATACGGAAATATGAAATTCAGACTCATGTGACAAGTCAAGGTCCCGAAAGAATTACTAAGGAAATACCCCATTTAGAGGCTCATTTACTCCGAAATTTAGACAGAAATGGAATTGTAATGCTGGGATCTTGGATAGAAACCGGCGATATTTTAATAGGTAAATTAACACCTCAGACAGCGAACGAATCCTCGTATGCCCCCGAGGATAGATTATTACGAGCCATACTTGGCATTCAGGTATCCACTTCAAAAGAAACTTCTCTAAAACTACCTATAGGCGGAAGAGGTCGAGTTATTGATGTGAGATGGATCCAGAAAAAGACGGGTTCCAGCTATAATCCAGAAAAGATTCGTGTATATATTTTACAGAAACGTGAAATCAAAGTGGGTGATAAAGTAGCTGGAAGACATGGGAATAAAGGTATCATTTCTAAAATTTTGTCTAGACAAGATATGCCCTACTTGCAAGATGGAACACCTGTTGATATGGTCTTCAATCCATTAGGAGTACCCTCACGAATGAATGTAGGACAGATATTTGAATGTTCACTCGGGTTAGCAGGGGATATACTAAAGAGACATTATAGAATAGCACCTTTTGATGAGAGATATGAGCAAGAGGCTTCGAGAAAACTAGTGTTTTCCGAATTATATGAAGCCAGTAAGCAAACAAAAAACCCATGGGTATTTGAACCCGAGTTTCCGGGAAAAAGCAGAATATTTGATGGAAGAACAGGAGATCCTTTTGAACAACCTGTTCTAATAGGCAAGTCCTATATCCTAAAATTAATTCATCAAGTTGATGATAAAATCCATGGACGTTCGAGTGGGCATTACGCACTTGTTACACAACAACCCCTTAGAGGAAGGGCTAAGCAAGGGGGGCAACGAGTAGGGGAAATGGAAGTTTGGGCTCTAGAAGGATTTGGTGTTGCTCATATTTTACAAGAGATGCTTACTTATAAATCTGATCATATTAGAGCTCGTCAAGAATTACTTGGTGCTACGATCATTGGAGGAACAGTACCTAATCCTGAGGATGCCCCAGAATCTTTTCGATTACTCGTTCGAGAACTACGATCTTTGGCTCTAGAACTGAACCATTTCCTTGTATCTGAAAAGAATTTTCAGATTAATCGGAAGGAAGTTTGATCCGAATGAATCAGAATTTCTATTCTATGATCGACCGGTATAAACATCAACAACTTCGAATTGGATTAGTGTCTCCTCAACAAATAAGGGCTTGGGCCAACAAAATCCTGCCAAATGGGGAGATAGTTGGAGAGGTGACAAAGCCCTATACTTTTCATTATAAAACCAATAAACCGGAAAAAGATGGATTGTTTTGTGAAAGAATCTCTGGACCCATAAAAAGTGGAATTTGTGCTTGTGGAAATTATCGAGTGATCGGAACGGAAAAAGAGGACCCGAAATTTTGTGAAGAATGTGGGGTGGAATTTGTTGATTCTCGGATACGAAGATATCAAATGGGATACATCAAACTCGCATGTCCAGTAACTCATGTGTGGTATTTGAAACGCCTTCCTAGTTATATCGCGAATCTTTTAGATAAACCCCTTAAGGAATTAGAAGGCCTAGTATATTGCGATGTGTGATTTGATCGAA